ATTGTATAAAAACGGATGAAATAGCCATTTTTCTAATAATTAATAATGGACTCAAATCATTTTCTCGACATGAGTGTTCTATATCGAAAACAATTTCTTCCAACCCTTCATTTTTCTTTTTAAACCATTTTTTATTAACATAGTAGTAGAAAGAGTACATGCTGCGTCTGGACTTCAAACGATTTAGCTTTAACCATATTCATAGTCCCATCTTATTGGTTAAGAGAGAATCAAAGTCGATTTACCAATGAATCACGAAATGCTATGGTTCTGAAAGAGGATTTCTTTATTTATTCATAAAGTAATTCGCGGGATCATGCACCCTTATAACGAAAAAAGTGCAGCGGGTTGGATCCCGTTTATTCTTGAAATAAACAACTCGCACACACCCCCTTTCCAAAAAAAATCAATACACCAAGGACTACGCTTAGATTTATTGGATTTGTTGCTAAAATATCGGTATTAAACCCGAAACTCCCGGCGTATGGCCAGTGACCCACGAAAAGGAAAGAATCGGTTACATTTTTCATATGATCTCCTTTTATAGATAAAATAGACTAATTCTCTATTTGTCGATTTTTTTTTAATAATTTTCTCTTCCACCTCAAAAAGGGTTCTATTGGACTAAGAAGGGGAAGGAATAAATCGAGGGGGAAGGACGAAAGTAAATCAGTATGATAATTCCTCATCCTCAAATCATTCCTTCCCTTGGGTTATTGTCCCAACGAATAAAAGTAATTGGAGTAATTAATTCTTGATATTAATTCGAAAAAGGAAGCATCAATCCCATAAGATGTTTTTCTTATGGGATTAAGATGTTTTTCTTATGGGATTAAGATGAAATATTAAACAAAAGGATTCGCAAATAAAAGCGCTAATGCTACAACTAATCCATAAATTGTTAAAGCTTCCATAAAAGCCAGACTAAGCAATAAAGTCCCTCGTATTTTTCCCTCTGCCTCGGGCTGTCTCGCAATGCCTTCTACAGCTTGACCCGCAGCAGTCCCTTGACCAACCCCGGGTCCAATAGAAGCAAGACCGACAGCCAACCCAGCAGCAATAACAGAAGCGGCAGAAATCAGTGGATTCATGATAAATTCCTCGTACCAAAAAAAAATAGTTAATGATACTTAATGATACAAATCAACCAAAAAACTATGACTTAATTATTCCATCGCTAAAATTCATCCAGTAGAAGTAACTAAGAGCTCCCAATTGAAGTGAATTGAAGTAGAAGTATAATAATACTATTGAAGATTGAATCATCCGAACTACTTCGATATCTATTTTTTAGTTCCTATCTACGAGTTTTTGTAAATCCATACGACTTTTGCTTTTCCATGTCTTTTTTGGTTATGCCCCATTCTTCATTTTTTTTTTTTTTTTGATTGAATCTCTTTCTTCATTCAATATTCAATTCATATTTATATTTATAGGCGAAAGGGAACGATTTCGATTTCAATCCTTATCGAAATTCACATATACATATAGTAAGGCAGATTCAATATATCTTTTAGATATAACTTAGTTCAGATATAACTAGTTAATATCTAATCTCACATATACATGTGTTTCTTCTATAACGTAAACCCACTATTTGTATCGTAGACCCAATCGGACTATAGAAATTGTTTTTCCCACCATCCACCAAAGTAAGTTGGAATTCTCCTAGTTCAACCCCCCTCGACTAAACAAACCCTTTCAATTTTATTATTATTTTATTCAATACTAGGGTGATCAATATAAATATAAATGGATCAATTCATTAGTTCAAAGCATTGCCTAGAAATATCAGTCAATACTTGGTTGATCTAAGTTTATGTAATTTAAACTAACTTGAACTTGATTTTTTTATGTTAATTATTATTATATTAATTTCTGTATTAATTTATTTCTGTATTAATTTATTATTCAATTGAATGAAAAATGAATATTTTCTATTTTCGTTTGGTCAATGAATTGAATAAAATCGATTGAAATGGAAATCGATCTATAGAGCATCTTTTTTAATCGCCCATCGGTATCATAAATCAAATCCATAAAAATTCTTATTCAGATTATGACTCCTAATATTTAAATTGCCTCAAACAAAATAAAAAGAAGATTTTACTCGGAGGGAAGGGGCCAAACATACATTTTAGGAAAAAGATCTTTGAGATCTCTTTCCTTTTTTTTTGCAATTCCCGAATGTCGTAATCTTTTTGGCTATTCTTCGAGTTCTAGATCGTATATATCTTTGTATATGTATACTTATGCTCCGGCAGTCGACTATCTTGAGCTACGCATACATTGCCTTGAACTAAGATAAAAAAGACGATTTCCAAAAAAAAGTCAATGATGCCCTTCCATGGATTCGCCTATATAAGCCGCGGCTAAAGTTGCAAAAATAAGAGCTTGAATACCGCTTGTAAATAATCCAAGGAACATGACAGGTATAGGAACTACTAAAGGTACTAAAGAAACAAGAACAACAACCACTAATTCATCCGCTAGTATATTT